TTAACTCGTTCCAGACGAAGTTTTAAGAAGTCTCATTTCAAGAATTATAATCTTTATAGAAAATTTAATAGAGATTCGGGTTTTATAAGTTATTTAGAAGAACCGGATTTTCGTCGAGCCGTAATAAAAGGATCTATGCGCGTTCAAAGGCGTAAAATGGTTATTTGGGGACCCTCTCAAGGAAATCCCCATTCCCCCCTTTTTTTGGAAAAAATGGAGGATTTTCCTTTTCCTATATCTAACCTAATGAATTTTTTTTTTAATATTAGAGATTGGTTGGGTAAAAAGTCAGAATTTGAAATTTTAGATCAACAATTCCAAATAAAAAAAAATAACCAGGAAGACGCAATGGAATTCTGGGATAACATTCCATATGCACAAAAAACAAGAAGTGTTCTGTTACTAGCTCAATCAATTTTTAGAAGATATATTAAATTACCCTTATTCATAATAGTTAAGAATATTGGCCGTATTTTATTACGGCAATCTCCGGAATGGTATGAGGATTTCCAAGATTGGAATAGAGAAATTTATCTAAAGTGCAGCTATAATGGTCTTCAATTCTCCAAAACGGAATTTCCTAAAAATTGGTTAAGAGAAGGTTTTCAGATCAAAATCCTATATCCTTTCCATTTGAAACCTTGGCACAGATCTAAACTACGACTCTCTGATAGCGATCGAAAGCAACAGGATTATTTTGATTCTTGTTTTTTAACAGTTTTGGGAATGGAAACAGAATATCCTTTTGGGCCTCCTCGAAAAACACCTTCCTTTTTTGAACCTATTTTTAAAGATATAGACTATAAAGTCGAAATCAGAAAATTCCATTTTAGAGTTCGAAGAGTTTTAAAAAAAATAACAAAGAAACAAAAAAAAGCTGTTTTATTTGTAAAACAAATAAGAAAAGAACTTTTAAAAGGAACAAAAATTCCATTATTTATACCGAGAGAAATATATGAATCAAGTCAAACTCAAACAGAAAATGATTCTATAATCAGTAATAAGATAATTCATGAATCACTTAGTCAAAATCGAGCTACAGGTTGGACAAATTATTTACAGGCAAAAGAAGAAATGAAACATAGAATTGATAGAAGAAAGACAATCAGAAATCAAATAGAAAAAATGAAAAAAAATAAAAAGAATAATGGAGAATCACCCCTAAAAATTTGGAAACTATTAAAAAGAAAAAATATTGAATTATTAATTCAATTTTGCATTGAAAAAATATACATTGATATCTTTCTATGTATCATTAATATGCGCAGAATCACTCTATACCTTTTTATGGAATCAACAAAAAAAATTGTTGAGAAATACATTGACAATAATAAAAGAAATCAAGATCAAGAAAGGATTAATAAAACAAAACAAAATCAAATTGACTTTATTTCGCCTATGACTATAAAAAAGATATTTGATAATTTTAGAAATAGTAAGCGAAAGTCACATATTTTTTTTGATTTATCTTACTTGTCACAAAAATATGTATTTTTTAAATTATCACAAACCCAAGCAATTAACTTCAATAAGGTAAGATCTATTCTTCAATATAATGGACCATCTTTTTTTCTTAAGAATGAAATAAAGGATCTTTTTGGAAGACAAGGAATATTTGATTCCGAAATAAGACATAAGAAACTTCCAAATTATGGAATGAATCCATGGAAAAACTGGTTAAGAGGTCATTATCAATACGATTTATCTCAGATTACATGGTCTAGATTAGTCCCCCAAAAATGGCGAAATGGGATAAATACCTCTCAAAATAATTATTTAAAGAAATGGTATTCCTATGAAAAAGACCCTTTTTTTTATTACAAAAAAAAACAAAATTGGAAAGTCTATTTATTATCAAATAAAGAGGATAATTTTGAAAAAAACTATAGATATGATCTTTTATCATATAAATATATTCATTCTGAAACTAAGAAGAAATCCTGTATTTATAGAACATCATTAGAAAGAAATAAGAAGCAGGAAAATTCCACCAGAAATAAAGAAAACTTTTTTAACATACTCAAGAATATTCCTATGAAGAATTATCTAGGAAAAAGTGATATTATATATATGGAAAAAAATACGGATAGAAAATATTTGGGGTGGAAATTTAATACAAAAACTCAGGTTGAACCTAATAAGGACCAAATAAAGGATCAATTTCATATTTTTTATCTTCCAATTGATTCAAATTGCGAAATCAATTACAAAAGGGTCTTTTTTGATTGGATGGAAATATCTTTTGATTGGATGGGAATGAATGAAAAATTCTTAATTTTAAATCACCTCATATCAAATCCGAAAGTTTTTTTCTTTCCAGAGTTTGTGATACTATATCATAAATATAAAGAGAAACCTTGGTTTATCCCAAGCAACTTACTTTTTTTTAATTTGAATATAAAACCAAATTTTAGTGAAAATCAAAATAGCAAGGCAAAGCAAGAGCAGGATGATAATTTTTTAAATTTTAGCCCAGCAAATTCAAAACAATATTTTGAAT